AAGTTATCGTTTAATAGCTATTTTGCTTCAATCTACCCTATGCAAAACAAAAATTGAAGATTTAGTTACGATTGGAAATAGACTTTTCTATCTTTATCCATGGATCCCTTACTTATACTTATTCAATTGGAAAGATTGATCTAATTCCAAATTCACAAAAATTATGTTTCGTAATTTCATAATCCAAATTTGAAATTTCTAATTGACCCTTGGATACAAATCACGAGAATGGATATTCTTCCTCGAATCTTTCATTTAGAGGTAAAGGATTCAAATGAAATCCTTTTAAGAAATAAAGTTTTTGATCAGAATATGAATGAAACTGAAGAACCCCTTAACTATTAAGAGGATTAATAGAACGAATCGCACTTTTACCACTAAACTATACCCGCTACAATACGATTATTGTATAGAAATGGGACTTTTGTCGAACAAGGGAATCGGACGTAATCAATATAGGACAGAAATAAAAAAAAATCATGAAATGCAAATTAGAGCTTAGAGTATTGACGTGTTTGTTAGGAGTCCTAATGAAATTAGGAAAAGAGGACTTATTTTGTTTAAAAATAAAAAACGAAATTGAATAACTAAATAAAATAAAAAATTTTGTTCTTGAAGGGGTTTTGACAGATACGGCTCGACAAAACAATTTAAGCCATAACATAAAATGCATTGTGCAAAAAAAAATACATCGTTCTGTTTTTCCCTTTTTTCGAGTATCCAGTAAAAGTAAATTAAATAAAAAAAAGAAGAAGAAACAAAAGAATAATAAAGAATAAGAAATGACACTTTGATTCCATCTAAATCGTTTTTCTATGATTTGGCGTGGCGGTATGGTTCATTGGAACAAAAAAAGGCCCGGCTGGGTACTGACCAGACCAGGCCGTGAAAATAAAAAAAGCCTTTTGTAATTTTGTAAAGAGATATTCTTTATTTTTTTCTATTTTGATTCGAGATATCTCTTTCGAGGCCATTCTTTATTTTCATTTTTCATTTTATAGAAATAAAAAATGGAATTGCTGATAAAAGTTGTATCCATCTGTATAATACAATACAAAATACAATAAAAAAATATATAAGCTATATAATAAAGTTAAAGTAAAGAAGGGCCTTTTTTTCAAGCATTATCTTTTGTGTAATGTAACATAGTAATTATTATGTTTTTTTTTTCAATTAGGAGAGATGGCTGAGTGGATTAAAGCGTCGGATTGCTAATCCGTTGTACGAGCTATTCGTACCGAGGGTTCGAATCCCTCTCTTTCCGTTTCCGTCGCTGACTGGGTATCTTTCAAATTCGAATTTAGCGAACCCTTTTGCTTTTTTTTATTTGACTAGTTAAAGATGTAGAATAGATAAAATCAAATCCTAAAAACATTTATAAGAATAAAGTAAAGAAAAATTTCTTATTTTTTAGTCTTCACGTCCTGGATTACGCCCTGGGTCATTAGATAGGAACCCGAAGATGAAGAGAGAAACAAAGAATATAACTACGGTGTAAACAAAGAGTTTGAGAGTAAGCATTACACAATCTCCAATTTTTTTTGGGGGGAAAAAGAGAATAGATTCTCTATTTTTATACTACATATCCTATTTTGACACCAAGAAATGAAACGGTTTTTCAAATTGATAGAAATACAAAAGAGTTTTTATTTTTCGAAATTAACACAATTCTACTTCGATATTGTGGCGGACTCTAATAGGGTCTTTCAGTGAAAAAAAAGGTAAGAACCATGAAATGGGGAAATCTAAATTTATCGTGTCTGCCCAAGAATTTTACTGTTTTACTTGAGGGTTCATTCAAATTGGAAGACTCATCTGGTCTTATCAATTGTTAGAATTTTTTTTTTTTTTTCTCGAGCTTGAATAAATCATGAATTTTTCTCGGACACTATTAAAGATCTTATCGAAAACTTACAGCAGCTTGCCAAACAAAGGCTAAGAGAAAAAAGAGAAGAGGTATTACTGGCATAACATCTACAATTGGATTCAAAAAAGCGTACGCCTCGGGTAATTTGCCGAATAAAAAACTACTCGAATAAAGGGCAGAATTAAGAAAGATATAGATCAAACTAAAGGTATTAAGCATAACAAACATTTTGTTCTTGGAGATAATTGTATTTTGATTGAGTTAAAAATATGTTATTGATATAAGCTAAAAATGACGAAAAGAAAGTAAGGTAGACAAAAAAATACTTCTTTGAACCGAACCAATCAAAACAAAAATCCTTCAATTCTCACAAGAGAATAGAAGAAATCATACTTTCATACAATATCTTAATTGAATTCTATGTAATGATCAATAAATGGAGTTTAATTCTGCATCTACTTGTGTCAAAATCTTAAAAAAAAGAATCTAATTTATTCCATAGAGATTTGGCCGGGAATTGACGAACAACCAATATTAGTGTTTATTAGTATCGAATAGAAAAGAAATTCAAATGGGGCGTGGCCAAGCGGTAAGGCAACGGGTTTTGGTCCCGCTATTCGGAGGTTCGAATCCTTCCGTCCCAGAGTGACCTCTTATATATATCCGAATATCAGACTCAAAATTACTTTTTTGAGCAACCTCTCTTTCAGAGTATAATTTTTTTAAGAGTCTAATTTTTGATAAAATGGACTTCTTGTTTCGAATTTTCAAAACTCTTCTCTGAATAAGATGTTTTTTCATAAATTGAATCGAGTTCAAATAATACGAAAATAAAACGGAATCCATTTGTGATACAAGTAAGATGGCAACATAGATCACAAGAGTTTGAATTCAAAAAAAGTCGGATGGGCCCTCCCCCTCCCTTTCACTTTGATATGTAAGTGAGTGGCTTAAAAAATCCTTACATACCCTACCTCCGTGAATTTGCAAGGATACATTCTAAATCGAAATGCGAAAACCTCCCCAATTTTTTATTTCATTTCTTGAAATCTAAACAAGAGGGTATTCGTGGTACTGTTTGAATTCAATCAATGGAATTAAGTTTCTAAGACCGGTTTAGGGTAAAAGAACAATTATAGTAAAGAATGACGTAATCTGGACCCTTTTGGCTTTTTATCTATACAAAAGAGTCTAGCATCCCGTATCAAATAGGATCCTATTTTTATTTATGATTAATCGTCCCCCAGAATGAATTGGGAGTGGGGTCCATACGAGTTCGTGAGCGATGTAAGATCTCATAATCAATCGAGTTTCATATGGATTAATTTTCTTTGAGCCGGAGGTATTTGATGTTTGGCTCTAATTAATAATTGGAAATGTATTTAATCATAATTAATAATTGAGACGGGGTCCATTCATATATCTTCATCTTCTTATTTACTTTTTACTTTATTTTCTTTTTATTTTTATTCGTGTTCTTTTTTGTTTTATTTAGAAATAAAAAGAAATATTGCATTCATGCAATAAAATTAAAACAATAAAATTAAAATAGAGGGTGAAATTAAATTCTTACTGAGGCTTCTTCCTCATAAATTCACTAACTATTCCTTTCATATCGAAGGAAAAAGGACTGGGTATTGACCGAAGCAATGACTATTCATGATTCCATAATTGAATCAATTACATACCGGTTCAAAACTCGAAAAAATGTTATGGTAAAACTTCGTTTGAAACGATGTGGTAGAAAGCAACGTGCGACTTGAAGGACACGATCCGCTGTGGATTTTTTTTTTTCATCCGCCATTTTAGATTGTAGATTATCTAGAAATGAATGGGCTCTTGGCTCGACATACTTTGTTCTGTTCTACTAGAATTCTCGTTTTTTGTTGGGGTGTAGTGTAAATAGGACATGATGGAGCTTGAGTAGAAAGTATTTGTTCATTTCGCAGGGGCAAGGATCTAGGGTTAATACCAATCAATAAGTTGTAACAAACTTCGTAAGTATATTTTTGATATATAAATTGAAAGAATCCGATTCGAACAATTTTGAAATCCAAAACAACAATTTGTTGGAATTGGTAAAACTCTTTCGATGAAAAGTGTATCATGCAGGAATCAATTGTTCGTATGATTCTTTGATAGAAAAAAATCGCAAAAAGGGGTGTGTTGCCGCCATTTTTGAAAACGAAAGATCACCGAAGTAATGTCTAAACCCAATGATTCAAGGCAAAGATAAAAAGGATCCTGGAACAAGGAAATACCGTTTTCAATTGTCTCAACAATTAGATCAGAATGGGAATTAAGAATCAAAAAATCGATTCGAAACGAGACAAACAAAAAAGGGGTTAGAGACCACTCAAAAAAAGAAATCCCTAAAGATTTTCTTTTGGGCTATTTAAAAGTTATCCAACTTGAGTTATGAGAGTACGAATGCTTTTTTTTTTTCGAATTTTCGAAAAAGAAGGACTTAAATCACACAATTTCGAATCATTTTTTCTCGAGCCGTACGAGGAGAAAACTTCTTATACGTTTCTAGGGGGGGTATTGTTCATCTACATCTATCCCAATGAGCTGTTTATCGAATCGTTGCAATCGATGCTCGATCCCGAAGAGAGGGAAGAGATCTTCGGAAAGTGGGTTTTTATGATCCAATAAATAATCAAACCCATTTAAATCTTCCTGCTATTTTAGATTTCCTTGACAAGGGCGCTCAACCTACAGGAACGGTTCATGATATTTCAAAGAAGGCTGGGATTTTTAAGGAACTTCATCTTAATTAAACGAAATTGCATCGAGGATATAGAATAAAAAAAGAGGGTGTGGATGACTCCTATATAGTTTTGTATAACTTTTTCTTTACTACTCCCCCCTTTTTTGTTCTATTCATACCTATTTTTTATCCCTATTTAATATTTCTCCCATAAAGTATAATGTTCTGGAAGTATAAGGACAAAAAAAATAAACAGAAGAAAAAAAATCCATTTTATTGCTAGAATTTTATTGATATAAGATGCATATAAAAAAGATCAAATGAATACAACGAACTAATTGGGTCGAGAAATCAAAATTTACATTACTCGCAATCGAAACCGGGCGTTTTATAGTTTGTCGTTGTAAATCTATTAACAAATCACAAAACAAGGGATTCAACTTGTTTATTTTACTTATATTGATTGATTGAATCAATGTCAACCCGAGATTTCTTTTTTTTATTCTTTCAGCTATAGCTATGTATCTATTTGTATTTATGTATAGTAAATATGTAGTGCAAATCTAACGCAAGTTCTTTCTTTTTCTTTTCGATTTTTTTTTTTCAAAAGCATTTCTAAATTATTTCTTTTCTATATTATTTATTTATTTCATTTTAGAATTTTTTTTTTTTATTTTAATATTTTAATTAAATTTAATATTTTAATTAAATTAATAAATTCATTCTTTTTGTTTTCGCCATTTTATTTTTTTAGATTCTTTTCTTAACATTAATATTCAACATTCACCGTCATATTGACAACAGCGTATCGAACAACTATAATTCGATCGTGGATAAGGATAAACGGATCCATTTATCTCCGTACCTATTTATCTCCGTAACAGAGGTTTGGTTTTTTTCTTTACTTCATTCAAAATTAAAGTAATGGGTTCGCTGGATTCACTGTTATACAAGAAGTCTTTTTTTTATGTTCCCAATCGATTCTAAATTTTGTTAGTCGATTTCTTGCTAATTTAGTATTTTGATTCCGTTGTGCAATTTCATTTCTTTTCTTTTATTTCTTTTTTATTCCGATTGTATCCACCCATTCGAATTATTCGGGTTGCTAACTCAACGGTAGAGTACTCGGCTTTTAAGTGCGGCTAGCATCTTTTACACATTTATATGAAACAAAGGATTCGTCCATACCATCGGGAGAGTTTGTAAGACCACGACTGATCCTGAAAGGAATGAATGGAAAAACCAGCATGTCGTATCAATGGAAAATTTTGAGAATACTTTATTCTGATTCAATGGCTTCAAAATAGGGTTTGAGTTGTTGGCGCAGAACAAAAAATTGAATTCAAAGTTGGGTCGAGTGAATAAATGGATAGAGCCTTATGGTTCCAATTCTCGGGAAATAAAAAGGAACGAGCTTCTCTTCTGAATTGAATTTGAATAATTCCCCGATCTAATTAAACGTTAAAAAGATATTAGTTCCTAATGCGGGGAAGGGGTTTTCCGCGAGTCGATTAGCTATTTTTTTAATGAGTCCTAACTATGAGTTTGTCCCTATTATGGGTTGGAGATGAATGTGTAGAAGAAGCAGTATATTGATAAAGATATTTTGTTTTCCAAAATCAAAAGAGCGGTTGGATTGCAAAAATAAAGGATTTCTAACCACCTATTTATACTATAACAAACATAAACCAATTCAAAAATGAGAAAATCAAGAATCCGGTAATGAGTTTACCCGTTTCCAAGGTATCCATTTTTTTTTTTCTACAATACTTTGTTTTGACTGTATCGCACTATGTATCGTTTGATAACCCAATGTATCATTTGATAATCCAATAAATACCTTACCTTTTGTTGCAATCTAATTTCAAATGAAAGAATATCAAATCCATTTAGAACTAGATAGATCTCAGCAACACAACTTCCTATACCCACTTCTTTTTCGAGAGTATATTTATACACTTGCTCATGATCACGGTTTAAATAGATCGACGATTCCGTTGGAAAATGGGGGTTATGACAATAAATCTAGTTCACTCAGTGTGAAACGTTTAATTAGTCGGACGTATCAACGGATTCATTTGAGTATTTATGCTAAGGATTCTAATCCAAATCAATTTATTGGACACAACAATAAATTTTATTCGCAAATGATATCGGAGGGATTTTCAGTCATTGTGGAAATTCCATTTTCCCTACGATTAGTAGCTTTCTTAGAAGGGAAAGAAAAAGAAATGGCGAAATCTCATAATTTCCAATCAATTCATTCAATATTTCCTTTTTTCGAGAACAATTTCTCACATTTACACTATGTCTTAGATGTACTAATACCCTACCCCATTCGCCCAGAAATCTTGGTTCGAACCTTTCGCTATTGGGTAAAAGATGCCTCCTCTTTACATTTATTGCGATTCTTTCTTCATGAGTATTTTAATTGGAATAGTCTTATTACTCCAAAGAAATCAAATTCCATTTTTTCAACAAGCAATCCAAGATTTTTCTTGTTCCTATATAATTCTCATGTATATGAATATGAATCAATCTTCTTTTTTCTCCGTAACCAATCTTCTCATTTACGATCAACATCTTCAGGACTCCTTTTTGAGCGAATTTCTTTTTATGGAAAAGTAGAAGATCTTGTCCAAGTCTTTGTTAATGATTTTCAGGACAACTTATGGCTGTTCAAGCATCCTATCATGCATTATGTTAGATATCAAGGAAAATCCGTTCTGGCTTCAAAAGATATGCCTCTTCTGATGAATAAATGGAAATATTACCTTGTCAATTTATGGCAATGGCATTTTCACGTGTGGTCTCAACCCGGAAGGATTCATATAAACCACTTATACAAAGATTATATCAACTTTCTGGGCTATCTTTCCAGGGGGCGACTAAATACTTTGGTGGTGCGGAGTCAAATGCTAGA